ATTCGAATTGGAATTCATTGTCAAGTCATCGGTAACAGGTTAGTCAAAACCAAAATGCATTTTGGTCGAACCACACAGTTTCACTTGTTTGCTGTGATGTCTCGTTTCTCGATTGTACTCCTATTTTCATTACACTTCCTTCGATTTTATTTCAGTATAGTATAAATCTCTTATACAAACAAAACAAATAAAACTCTCTTGCTTTCACCTCGCTTCGGGCTTTTAGAAAAAAAAAAATTCCAAATAGAATTCTCATTTTGATTTCGAATTTTGAAATTTTTAATATTCGAATTCGAAATTCAATCGATTTTCGATTCTATTTTCTATATATATTTTGTTTTCTGTTTATGAAAAGATCTTCGTTTTTCAAACGCGGACGTGTCGACAAATACAGTAATCCGTTCCTATATCCATGTGACTTACTATTCGATTTGAGTGGGGTTAGGTTGCATTTTTAACCGGATTCATGTCATGATTTTGCCTCCTTTACTGTCCACAATCAAAGAGTTAGTGAGACTTCTTTTCCTTGGTATACCCACTCATTTTTGGTGAATTTTTGGAGGCAAAATCATATGGAATTCACATACGAAAAAAATGAATTACTAAAAAAAATGGGTTTCTTTATCCGAGATTCGAAAAAAAAAAAATAACGATTGAAATGGGCTTTTGTTTTCCGTTTTATGTTCTGCTCTGAACGAGCCCCCCATAAGCAAGCTTATGGGAATGATTTTATTTCGATGAACCAAGCAACCACGAGCGACCGGTTACAAACAACAAAAAATACAGTAATTGAGTAAATGAAAACTATAGAACTTTTTGTATTTCAATTTTGATTATTATATTATTATAGGGCTATACGGACTCGAACCGTAGACCTTCTCGGTAAAAGAGATCGAACTGCTTCTTATCAAAATGATTCGAACTCTTTCAAAGACCCAACATGCATTTTTTTTTTTGCATTGGGCTCTTTCATTAACTGCTAGAAATATCAGTTAGTCTACCCTATTTTTTTTCTTGACAGAAAAATAAGGAAATGGCTCCACGTGCTCGGATTCATTATTTGGATTGTGATATAGGAGCACTACCAAAGTGTTTCAAAGAAAGGTTATCTTGACGTAGGTTTGCTTCTGGCCTAGATTAACCTAAGTTAAATGGAGTCTCTATCATCCTGATTAAAGAATCAAATATGAAACTTCATACGCCTTAAGGTTCATAGGACAAAAAGAGAATTTTTGAGGTCCTTATACTCATTATGCCTAGCATTGAATAGACTAGGTATTCACCTTATCAATATCTCAAATCAATGATGGATTCCATTCGGTTCCTAAATGGGAACCTGAATCGAACCGAACCATTTGTCAGGCTATTGTTCTCTTGTTTTGTTCCCTAAAAATCCTGGAGTCAGACATTGATTTCTCAAAAAGATCAATTCTTTGATTGCATGATGGACTCTTCTGAAAAACATTGGCGCACGTGTAAACGAGGTGCTCTACCTAACTGAGCTATAGCCCTTGTGCTTGTGATACATATTTTATCATATTATGGAGATAATTTCTTGTCAAGATGAATATTCCATGATCCAACATCGTATCTCTTTGATCTTTTTGATTGGTATTGCTTCGAAGTCTTATTGCATTTATAATCCATCGATGGGAGAGGTCCTTTTTTTTCTCCTTATAATGATAAATGACCTACTTAACTCAGTGGTTAGAGTATTGCTTTCATACGGCGGGAGTCATTGGTTCAAATCCAATAGTAGGTAGAACTTATTAGCTACCATGGTCAATGGTATCTAATAAGTTTTTCTACTTACTGATTTTGTATCTTTTCTATCCTATTCGATTTGATTTTCGAATTGAAACTCAAACTTTTTTCCTTACATCAGAATCCGATTCCACTTGATTGTATTTGATTGGATTCAATCGGAAGAATCCATATGTGTATAAACAAAAATTCTTTGGATTAGGATTATTCGATTCAGGCGCACCGACTAGTTACGAAATCACATTGAGAACCTCTACTCGTGTCCTAGCTCGTCTGAGAGCTAGATTTGCCTCAATTGTTTGTCTCTTACTTTCAGCTTTCCTCAAGCCGGCTTCCGCTATTTCAAGAGTTTGCTGAGCTTCTTGGGGATCAATGTCACTACTCTTCTCCGCATCATTTACTAAAACGGTGATCTCATTATTACCTATTCTAGCAAAACCGCCCATCAGAGCCATCGTTAACCATTGGTCATTAAAGCGTATTCTCAAAATACCTATATCTACAGCTGTGGCAATAGGCGCGTGATTTGGTAATACGCCAATTTGTCCACTATTAGTAGATAAAATGATTTCTTTCACTTCTGAATCCCAAACAATTCGATTAGGGGTCAGTACACAAAGATTTAAGGTCATTTCTTCAAATTGTTCTCCATTTCTAAGTTTGTAGCCTTCGCAGTAACTTCATCGATGTTACCTACTAAATAAAAGGCCTGTTCAGGAAGACGATCTAATTCTCC